ATCAAGATAATCATTTTCAGTTAGAAATTAAAAAAGAGAAAAACCTCTGGTTTGAAAAACCTCTTGTGACTCTCCTTTTTGACTATAACCTATGGAATCGTCCATTGCGATATATAAAAAATGATCTATTTGAAAACGCTGTAAAAGATGAAATGTCACAATATTTTTTTTATACATGTCAAAGTGATGGAAAACAAAGAATCTCTTTTACATACCCGCCCAGCCTATCCACTTTTTTTGAAATGATACAACATAAGATGTTTTTATACACAACAGAAAAATTATCCTCAGAGGAGCTATATAATAATTGGGTTTATACCAATAAACAAAAACGACACAACCTGAGCAACGAACTTATCCATCGAATGGAAGCCCTAGACAAGGAATCTCTTGCTCTGGATGTACTCGAAAAAAGAACTAGATTGTGCAATGATGAAACAGAACAAGAATGCTTACCCAAAATGTATGATCCTCTTTTGAACGGGCCCCATCGCGGAACAATCAAAAAAGAGTCTTCCTGTTCAAACAGGAGCGATTTTTTAATAACCTCGATAGAAGATTCCGTAGAAAGTCTTTGGATAAATAAACTTCACGATATCCTTCCTACGGATTACGGAGAATTTGAACAAAAATCAGAACAGAGAAGGGTTCATTCCAAAAATCAATCGAAATATTTATTCGATGCAATTACAACCTATTTCGATGATCAAACAATTAGAAATAAAGCTATTGGAATAAATGAAATAAATAAAAAGGTACCAAGGTGGTCATACAATTTGATTGACGAACCAGAAGAAGGAAATGAAGAAGAGTCAATCGAACATGACCTAAATGTTCGTACACGAAAACCCAAACGTGTAGTCATTTTTACGGATAACGAATTGGATGTAAGGAGGGATCTGGAGAGGAAACGTGGTATCGATACTAATAGTGATCGTGTTCAAGAAGACGATGTGTATGTGTTACGTTATCCGAACCGATCCGATTTTCGTCGAGATATAATCACCGGATCTATGCGTTCTCAAAGATGTAAAACGGGTATTTGGCGGATGTTTCAAACAAATATGCATTCCCCGCTTTTTGTGGACAAAATAGACAATTTGTTTTTGTCTATTTTTTATAGATTTCAAAATGTCATTTTGAATATTTGGAAGGTCCCGGAATCCGAAGTTTTTTATTATGTAAAAGAGGAAGAAGCGAAAGGAATGGAGGACGAAGAAAACGAAAATGAACGTATAAAAATAGAAGAAACTTGGGATACTATTTCGTATGCTCAAACAGCAAGGAGTCTTCTGTTAGTAACCCATTCCATTCTTAGAAAATATATAATATTGCCTTCGTTCATAATAGCCAAAAATATTGGACGTCTGCTATTATTTCAATTACCCGAGTGGAACGAGGATTTCGAAGAGTTGAGTAACGAAATTCATGTTAGATGCACCCATAATGGGGTTCCAGTAGCAAAAAACGAATTTCCGAAAGACTGGTTAATCGACGGTATTCAGATAAAAATACTATTACCTTTCCGTATGAAACCGTGGCGCGGATATAAGCCAGACTCCTATTATTATACAGATTCAACGAAAAATAATGGGACATATGATTCTTCTTTTTTAAATGTTTGGGGACAGGAAATCGGAGTACCTTTTGGTTCTCGCCGAAAAATACCTTCCTTTTTTAAACCTATTTCTAACAAATTAAAAAAAAAATATAGAAAAGTTCAAAAGAAGTATTTTCGAGCTCAAAAAATTATAAAAAAAAGAACAAAATTTGTAAAGCTATCAAAAGTTATAAAAAGACTCTTTGGATTAAGAGAAGTATATGAATCGAATGGAAATAAAAAAGACATGATAATAAGGAATCCGATGATTCCTGAATCGTCCATTGGTATGGATTGGGCAGATTATTCACTGACAGAAGAGCGGATGAGGGATCTAGCAGATAGGACAAGTACAATCCGAAATCAAATTGAAAAAATAACAAAAGACAAGAAAAACATACTTATAACTCCGGATATAAGCATTATCCCTAACGAAACACGTTGTGATGATAAAAGATTAGAATCGCCGAAAAAGATTTGGCAGATATTAAAAAGAAGAAGTTCCCGACTAATACGTAAATGTCACTATTTTATTAAATTGTTTATTGAAAGGATATACATGGATATCTTTTTACCTACCATTATTAATATTTCGAAAATAGGTGTACAAAATTTACTTAAATCAACAAAACGAATTACGAATACTGATAAATACAGTTACAATTATAAATACAGTTACAATTACAATGATGAAACAAATCAAAATCCAATTCATTTTATTTCAAATATTATGAATCAAAATTCACAGATTTTTGGTGACCTCTCTTCCTTGTCACAGGCATATGTATTTTACAAATTATCACAAACCCAAGTTATCAACAAGTATCCCTTGAAAGCCCTGTTTCAATATCACGGAACAACTTCTTTTATTAAGGATAGAATAAAAGATTTTTGTGGAACACAAGGAATATTTCATTCCGAATCAAGGCATAAGAAACTTCGATATTTTGGAATTAATACTAATACATGGACATGGAAAAGCTGGTTAATGGATAATGATCACTATAAATACGATTTATCTCAGACTAGATGGTCCAGATTAGTGCCGCAAAAATGGAGAAATAGAATCAAGCAAAGTTTTATGGTTCAAAATACAAACGCAAGAAATTTGGATTTATATGAAAAAGAACAATTAATTCATTACGAGAAACAAAACAATTATGCAGTGAATTCATTACCGAGTCAAAAAGAGAAATTAAAAAAAAACTACAAATATGATCTTTTATCAAATAAATATATTAATTATGATTATGAAGATAAGAAGGATTCATATATTTATGGGCCGGCGTTACAAATAAAAGGGGCCCCGGGGGTTACCTATAATTACAAGACATATAATCCTGAATTTTTTGATTGGCCACGAGATATAGATCTTAGTAATTATCTAGGAGAAGATTCTATTATTGATAAAAATACGGATAGAAAATTTTTTGATTGGAGCACTATTCATTTTTGTCTTAGAAAAAAGATCGATATTGAGGAATGGACAAATATAGATATCGGGGGCAACGCCGACATTAAAAAAAATACTAAGAATTCTATGAAATATGAAATAATTGAGAAAACTAAAATGGATAAGAAAAATCTTTTTAATCCTTCTTATCTTCATAAACAAATAAACCCCGCCAATCAAACAAAAACATCTTTTGACTGGATGGGAATGAATGAAGAAATACTAAATTGGCCAATATCGAATCTGGAACTTTGGTTTTTCCCCGAATTTGTCTTACCTAATGATGCATATCAGATTGAACCGCAGATCATACCAATAAATTTACTTCTTTTTAAATGGAATAGAAACATCAACGAAAAACAAAAAGATGTTAAAGAAGATGAAGATTATGGGGTATCAGACATTCAAAAACGCAGAATGAAAGGGAAATATAATAAGAGCAACAAAATCGCGGAGATAGACTTCGTCCTGAAAAGACATTTTCTTTATCAATTTTCAATTGATTCTTTTAGTGACGAAAGCCAAATAGGCAATCTCAATCTATATTGTATACTGCTTCGAGCGATAAACCCCAAGAAAATTGCTCTATCCTTTATTAAAAGACAGGAACTGGATCTGGAGGTAATCCTGATTCCAAAGAATAGAAATTTTACAAAATTGATAGAAAAGGGGCTGTTGATTATTGAACCGGCTCGGCTATCCATAAAATGGGATGGACAATTTATCATGTACCAAACCGTAGCTATTTCACGTGTGCATACGAGTAAGCATCAAACAAATCGAAGATTCCAAGAAAAAAGAAATGTTGAGAAGAATAATCTTAATGAATTTATTGCACGACATGAAAAGTTGTTTGGGAATAAAGACGAAAATCATTATTATTTTTTTGTTCCCGAAAACATTTTATCTCCTAGACGTCGTAGAGAATTGAGAATTCAAACTTGTTTCGGTTCGAGAAATGTAAATGTTGGGGATAGAAGCCCAGTATTTGGCAATGGGAACAATGCAAGGCACTACGGTCAATTTTTTTTTGCGGATAAGCGTTTTGATGGAGATACAAATAAATTGATTAAGTTAAAATTATTTCTTTGGCCCAATTATCGATTAGAAGATTTAGCTTGCATGAATCGCTATTGGTTTGATACCAATAATGGTAGTCGTTTCAGTATGTTAAGGATACATATGTATCCACGATAATGAGTGGATGGTACTCTTTCTACGGATCGAGCGGGCATATCTGGTATAATATATGAAGACAAAAAATATGCATGTGCCTTGTGTTATATTCTGGTACATGATACTGATTCAATGAACTTATCTTAGCAATTATATATAGAAATGAGTCGTCATAATCTTTTTATCTTGGGTCCAAACTATTCTTCTTTGTGGGTGTTGTAGAAATGTACCAACCCCTTGAACCCATACCCGCGAATAAAATTGAAAATCGGATTGATTGAATTTGATAAAAAAAAAAAGAAGTATACGAATAAATCCCGATTATTGTGTATAAGAAATGAAAATGACTGGCATTTATTATTATTACTGATCCGTAAAATACATATCTGTAAAAACTAAAGAAAGGGGTAAGAAGGATTCTTTTTATTTATGGTAAAAAATTTATGCATTTCGGTTATTCCGCAAAAAGAAAATAGGGGGTCTGCTGAATTTCAAGTATTCAGTTTCACCAATAAGATACGTAGACTTACTTCCCATTTGGAATTGCACAGAAAAGACTATTTATCTCAGAGAGGTCTGCAGAAAATTCTGGGAAAACGTCAACGGATACTGGCTTATTTGTCAAAGAAAAATAAAGTACGTTATAAAGAATTAATTAGTCAATTGAATATTCGTGAGCCACAAACTCGTTAAGTTAATTTGAAAATGCGTTTTGAATTCTTTGATTTATTAGATTTCTATTCTCCTTTAAATTCAAATTCTATTTTTGAATTTTGATGAACTACATTTAGTTTTCAGCAATTCATGGAATAATGAATCGGGTAAAAAATATATGACTGTACCAACTACAAGAAAGGACCTCATGATAGTCAATATGGGTCCTCAACACCCATCAATGCATGGTGTTCTTCGACTCATTGTTACTCTAGATGGGGAAGATGTTATTGACTGCGAACCCATATTGGGTTATTTACACAGAGGAATGGAAAAAATTGCAGAAAATCGAACAATTATACAATATCTTCCTTATGTAACACGCTGGGATTATTTAGCGACTATGTTTACAGAAGCAATAACAGTAAATGGCCCAGAACAGTTGGGAAATATTCAAGTACCGAAGAGAGCGAGCTATATTAGAGTAATTATGTTAGAGTTGAGTCGTATAGCTTCTCATTTGTTATGGCTGGGCCCTTTTATGGCAGATATCGGTGCGCAGACTCCTTTCTTCTATATTTTCCGAGAGAGAGAATTCATATATGACCTATTCGAATCTGCCACAGGTATGCGAATGATGCATAATTATTTCCGTATCGGAGGGGTCGCTGCCGATCTACCTTATGGCTGGATCGATAAATGTTTGGATTTCTGTGATTATTTTTTGACAGGGGTTACTGAATATCAAAAGCTTATTACGCGCAATCCCATTTTTTTGGAACGAGTTGAGGGGGTGGGCTTTATTGGCGGAGAAGAAGCAATAAATTGGGGTTTATCGGGACCCATGCTACGAGCTTCCGGAATTCAATGGGATCTTCGTAAAGTCGATCATTATGAGTGTTACGACGAATTTGATTGGGAAGTACAATGGCAAAAAGAAGGAGATTCATTAGCTCGTTATTTAGTTCGAATCTGTGAAATGACGGAATCCATAAAAATAATTCAACAAGCCCTGGAAGGAATTCCAGGGGGGCCTTATGAGAATTTAGAGGTACGGCGCTTTGATAGAACAAAGGATTCCGAGTGGAATGATTTTGATTATCGATTCATTAGTAAAAAACCTTCGCCCACTTTTGAATTGTCGAAACAAGAACTTTATGTGCGAGTAGAAGCCCCCAAGGGGGAATTAGGAATTTTTCTGATAGGAGATCGGAGTGTTTTTCCCTGGAGATGGAAAATTAGGCCGCCCGGTTTTATCAATTTGCAAATTCTTCCTCAGCTAGTTAAAAGAATGAAATTGGCTGATATTATGACAATACTCGGTAGTATCGATATTATTATGGGAGAGGTTGATCGTTGAAATGATAATTGATACGACAAAAGTGGAAGCTATCCATTCTTTTTCCAGACCGGAATCCTTAAAAGAGGTTTATGAACTCATATGGTTACTTGTTCCTATTTTTACTACTGTATTCGGAATCATAATAGGAGTACTGGTAATTGTGTGGTTAGAAAGACAAATATCTGCAGGGGTACAACAACGTATTGGGCCTGAATACGCGGGTCCTTGGGGAATTCTTCAAGCTCTAGCAGATGGTACCAAACTACTTTTTAAAGAGGATCTTCGCCCATCTAGAGGGGATATTCGTTTATTCAGTATCGGACCCTCTATAGCGGTCATATCCATTTTACTAAGTTATTTAGTAATTCCTTTTGGATATCGCCTTGTTTTATCCGATCTTAGTATAGGAGTTTTTTTATGGATTGCCATTTCCAGTATTGCTCCTATTGGACTTCTTATGTCAGGATATGGATCAAATAATAAATATTCCTTTTTAGGTGGTCTACGAGCTGCTGCTCAATCGATTAGTTATGAAATACCATTAACTCCATGCGTATTATCAATATCTCTACGTGCGATTCGTTAGGACACGCACTTTTTTTGCCCATTTTTTTATTTCATTTTCATTCTAGGAAATAATTGGATTTATTTAGTTCTAAGAAAAAAGTGGAATGTATTGAATAGATATCCTCATTTTTTATTCATCATTCGGGGCGATAAACTAAACCAGATAGTTATATGAGTGAAATAAAACGGCTTACAAATGGGCAGTCAAAAGATTAAGCCTCATTCCCTAGGTACACGGGTTAAGCTAAGCGGACGTAAATAGAATACAGCCGAAACGGGTTACCCCAAAATTGGTTGACTAATCATCATAGTTTGAAGCGGGTCTAAAAGATTTACTGTATGGAGTTTTTACTGCTGTATGTTACCATACCGGGGGTCGAACAAAAATGAGTGGATGGTTAGGAATACCAAGGTACACAAAGGATTTATTAGTAATATACTCGAGATAATGTAAGTAAGTTATCCAAACCAAAGCTTTCTGCATAACATAAAAGGAATCCTAATGGGGCTTTACGTTGGTAGAAATGATCAAGAAGTACTTCCCCGCGATCCCGATCCAGAGTATGCTCCTACCCACTGATTAAACAAATTACTATCAGGAACGAAGGAACCCTTAATATTTTATTTCTTTTTTTTTTTTTATCCATATTCATACAGATAAAATTCTTAATCGTGATTCATGAACTAATAGAATGTAAAATTCTTCTTTACTTTAGTAATCGAAAGAAATGAGTAGTCTATTGATACAACGCGATATAACGAGTATTTTCATTGAAGTGTTAAGTTATTACTGAACAAAAAAGGAAATTATAAAGGATGAGATCAATTCAGAAGCATTTTTTTTTTATTATGGCAGACAGAATTGCGTTGGTCTAATTTTGGACTCTCCGATGTATCTTTACTCTATCTACCCTATAAGACAAGTATATATATCGAGATAATATTGAACCTGCCCTTAGATTTATTTGTGGCCAGCGAGGAGCCGTATGAAGCTTAAGTCTCATGTACGGTTTTGCAATAGCGGTGGGAATAGTGATGTTCTCACCGACTATGATTATCTAACAGTTCAAGTACAGTTGATATAGTTGAGGCACAGTCAAAGTATGGTTTTTGGGGTTGGAATCTTTGGCGCCAACCCATAGGGTTTACTGTTTTTTTTATTTCTTCCTTAGCAGAATGCGAAAGATTACCTTTTGATTTACCCGAAGCCGAGGAAGAATTAGTAGCAGGTTATCAAACCGAATATTCCGGTATAAAATTTGGTTTATTTTACGTTGCTTCCTATCTCAATCTACTCGTTTCTTCATTATTTGTAACAGTTCTTTACTTGGGCGGCTGGAATTTCTCTATTCCGTACATATCAATTCCTGGGCTTTTAGGAATAAATGAAATGGGTGGAGTCTTTGGAACGACAATTAGTATCTTTATTACATTAGCGAAAGCCTATTTGTTCCTGTTCATTCCTATCACAACAAGATGGACTTTACCTAGGATGAGAATGGACCAACTATTAAATCTTGGGTGGAAATTTCTTTTACCTATTTCTTTAGGTAATCTATTATTGACAACTTCTTCCCAACTCTTTTCATTGTAAAGGCAGAGGAGAGGATATTCTAGATTCATAGCTTTTCTCAAACAAGAGAAAGAAACATCAAATGATTCATAGATATGCAAGATATGTTCCCCATGGTAACTGGGTTCATAAATTATGGCCAACAAACAGTAAGGGCTGCAAGGTATATCGGTCAAAGTTTTATGATTACTTTATCCCATGCGAATCGTTTACCTGTAACTATTCAATATCCTTATGAAAAATTGATCACATCAGAGCGTTTCCGCGGTCGAATCCACTTTGAATTTGATAAATGCATTGCTTGTGAAGTATGTGTTCGGGTATGTCCTATAGATCTACCTGTTGTTGATTGGAAATTGGAAACGGATATTCGAAAGAAACGCTTGCTTAATTACAGTATTGATTTCGGAATCTGTATCTTTTGCGGTAACTGCGTTGAGTATTGTCCAACGAATTGTTTATCAATGACTGAAGAATATGAACTTTCTACTTATGATCGTCACGAGTTGAATTATAATCAAATTGCTTTAGGTCGGTTACCAATGCCAGTAATTGGAGATTACACAATTCGAACAATTATGAATTCGACTCAAATCACAAAGGCCGCGGGTAAACCACTTGATCCAAGAACAATTACCAATTGAGTAAGTTTTGATCTAATTCTAATATAATATTCAACCATTCAATTAATATCTACATCAAACCTCACCCCATTTATATTTAATTCAATATCAATACGGGAACGCATCAAAAAAGAAATAAAAATAAATAGGGTAACTTCTTTTTTTTCTGGTTTGGTCAATCGTATCATGAAAAATTTCGACTTAATTTATCTTTTATTTTACATAGAATGGATTTACCTGGACCAATACACGATTTTCTTTTGGTTTTTGGGGGGTTGGGTCTTATATTGGGAGGTCTAGGAGTGGTATTACTTACCAATCCCATTTTTTCTGCCTTTTCATTGGGATTGGTTCTTGTTTGTACATCCTTATTCCATATTCCATCGAACTCTCCTTTTGTAGCTGCTGCACAGCTTCTTATTTATGTGGGAGCAATAAATGTATTAATTGTATTTGCTGTGATGTTCATCAATGGTTCCGAATATTACAAGGATTTCCATCTTTGGACCGTTGGAGATGGGGTGACTTCCTTGGTTTGTACCAGTATTTTTGTTTCACTAATTACCCCTATCCTAGATACGTCATGGTACGGGATTCTTTGGACTACAAGATCAAACCAAATTATAGAGCAGGACTTGATAAATAATGGTCAACAAATTGGGATTCATTTATCAACAGATTTTTTTCTTCCATTTGAACTTATTTCAATAATTCTTTTAGTTTCCTTGATAGGTGCAATTGCTATGGCCCGTCAGTACTAAATACTTATAATTAATAAGGACTTGCTCTTTTCTTTTCTTTAAATTCTATTTATTGTTCGTGTATAAAATTCAAAAAAAAGGAAATAGAAATGCTCTTAGTTGTATCTATTATCTATTAACAATAAATACCTTACTTTAAATTAAATTACATTACGTACTTTCCCTTTTAGATTATTCTATTTTAGTCAGTGAAATTGGTTGCATTTTTGTTCATATTGAAATGAATCGAGATTGATGAGGGGTTGATCAATGATGCTCGAATATGTACTTGTTTTGAGTGCCTATTTATTATCCATCGGTATTTATGGGTTGATTACAAGTCGAAATATGGTTCGAGCACTTATGTGTCTTGAGCTTATACTGAATGCAGTTAATATCAATTTTGTAACATTTTCGGATTTATTTGATAGTCGCCAATTAAAAGGAGATGTTTTCTCGATTTTTGTTATAGCAATTGCAGCTGCTGAAGCCGCCATTGGATTAGCTATTGTTTCATCAATTCATCGTAACAGAAAATCAACCCGTATCAATCAATCGAATTTGTTGAATAAATAACGAGAATCATATACATATAAATAAATCTATTGACCCATTAAAACAAAATGGGTATGTGCAACATAAGCATATGATATGGTGCTCTTTGCTAAAACGTAATAAATCAAAGTATCTTGGCCCTCTTTCATGAGCAGATCCAGAAGTTGGTTGGTTCTGGTAAATCTAAATCATTGATTCGTCTAGTGTCTACAATATATAATTAATTTACTACTTTACTAGATTGAAAATTTATGATGTTAAAAAAATTTATAGCTCCAATGTCACATTCAGTAAAGATTTATGATACATGTATAGGATGTACTCAATGTGTACGAGCCTGCCCCACGGATGTATTAGAAATGATACCTTGGGACGGATGTAAAGCTAAACAAATTGCTTCTGCTCCAAGAACAGAAGACTGCGTAGGTTGTAAAAGGTGCGAATCCGCCTGCCCAACGGATTTCCTAAGTGTCCGGGTTTATTTATGGCATGAGACAACTCGGAGCATGGGTCTAGCTTATTAATACGTTCCAGAAAATTCCACTTGAATCCATTTTTTTTTTATTTTTATTTTTACCGACAAAAACCCGTACTCGATTAATTCTATTATTTTCTTTCGAGCACGGGTTTTTCTGGTCAAAGTGTATCTTGTCTTTACCACGAATGATTTTCCTTGGTTAACAATAATTGTTGTTTTGCCGATATTCGCGGGTACTTTCATTTTCTTTTTTCCTCATAGAGGAAATAAGGTTATTCGATGGTATACTATTTGTATATGTATATTAGAACTACTTCTAACGTCTTATGCATTTTGTTATCATTTCCAATTCGACGATCCATTAATCCAACTAGAACAGGATTATAAATGGATTTATTTTTTTGATTTTCACTGGAGATTAGGAATCGATGGACTTTCCATAGGACCCATGTTACTTACGGGATTCATCACTACTTTAGCTACTTTGGCGGCTTGGCCCGTTACTCGAGATTCGAGATTGTTCCATTTCCTCATGTTAGCAATGTACAGCGGTCAAATAGGATTATTTTCTTCTCGAGATCTTTTACTTTTTTTTATCATGTGGGAATTCGAATTAATTCCTGTATACCTACTTTTATCCATGTGGGGGGGGAAGAAACGTTTGTATTCCGCTACAAAGTTCATTTTGTACACCGCAGGGGGTTCCGTTTTTCTCTTAATGGGAGTTCTGGGTATGGGTTTATATGGTTCCAATGAACCAACATTAAATTTTGAAACATCAGCCAATCAATCGTATCCGGTGGCGTTGGAAATAATATTATATTTTGGATTTCTTATTGCTTATGCTGTCAAATTACCGATTATACCTCTACATACATGGTTACCGGATACCCACGGAGAAGCACATTACAGTACATGTATGCTTTTAGCCGGAATCTTATTAAAAATGGGAGCATATGGGTTGGTTCGGATCAATATGGAATTATTACCCCGTGCTCATTCTATATTTTCTCCTTGGTTGATGATAGTAGGCGCAATTCAAATAATTTATGCAGCTTCAACATCTCCGGGTCAGCGCAATTTAAAAAAGAGAATTGCCTATTCTTCCGTATCTCATATGGGTTTCATAATTATAGGAATGGGTTCCATAACTGATACAGGACTCAATGGCGCTATTTTACAAATGATATCTCATGGATTTATTGGTGCTGCGCTTTTTTTCTTGGCAGGAACAAGTTACGATCGAATACGTCTTGTTTATCTTGACGAAATGGGAGGAATAGCGGTTCCCATGCCAAAAATATTTACAATGTTCAGTAGCTTCTCGATGGCTTCTCTTGCATTGCCTGGAATGAGTGGTTTTGTTGCAGAGTTGGTAGTCTTTTTTGGACTAATTACGAGCCAAAAATATCTTTTAATCCCCAAAATACTAATAACTTTTGTAACGGCAATTGGAATGATATTAACTCCTATTTATTCATTATCTATGTTACGTCAAATGTTCTATGGATACAAGCAATTTGATTCTCCAAATTATCCTTTTTTTGATTCGGGGCCGCGAGAACTCTTTGTTTCCATCTGTATCTTTTTACCCGTAATAGGTATTGGTATTTATCCGGATTTCGTTCTCTCACTATCAATTGACAAGGTCGAAGCTATTATATCTAATTACTTTTATAGATCGTTTTCATAAAAAAAAATAAGTAAAATAGAACATATCATATATAGTATAGAAAAAGATAGAAAAAATTCTCATTTTTTTTTATAGTTCGTTGTACAATGAAAACTAAATAAGTAGTTAAGTTTTTATGGGTTTTTAAGAACCATTTGAATCAAGTCGTGATTCAAACGGTTCTTAAAAACCCATAAAAACTTTATTATATGCTATTGCCATATATTGTGTATTGGGTTTGTAAGACCCTTTGTTCAATTAGAAGTTAATGCAAATGAACCATAACTATGCAGCCCGATTCCTAATAGATTTACTCCAAAATAGCATATCCAAATTATAAAAAATCCCATCGAAGCCACAATTGCAGAATTTGAGCCTTGCAAATTTTCATTTGTTCTAGTATGTAAATAAATTGCGAATATTGTCCAAGTGATAAATGCCCAAGTTTCTTTTGGATCCCAATTCCAATATGATCCCCACGCCTCATTAGCCCATACTGCTCCCGAAAGAATACCCACGGTTAAAAATAGAAATCCGAGACTAATGACACGGGAACTCCAACAATCCAATTGCTGAATTAATTGATACCTATGATAATTTCTATTTCTAAATGAAATCAAATTATTGTTTTTCCATTTTAAAGCATTGCTTATTTCATTGGCGTATTTAAATTTGACAAAGGAAAATGCCCCCGTTTGTAAATTATTGCTTTTACATTTCGAAAAAATTTCGAAATTTTTTCGAAATGTAATGACTAGAAGAGCCACTGATAATAATGATCCACACAGAAGAGCTGCATAGCTTAATATCATCATACTTACGTGCATCATTAACCACTGCGATTGTAGAGCAGGTACTAATATGGTGGATTGATGCATTTCAGTTAAAAGGCCCGAAGTAGCAAACCCTTGGGTAAAAACTGCACTGGGTGCAGTTATTTCATTTAAATGATTTTTATGGTTCCTAAAATAGGGAATCATATGAATAATGTAGAAACTCCACGAAAGGAACATTAATGATTCATACAAATCACTTAAGGGTAAATGTCCTGAATAAATCCAACGAATAACTAATAATCCTGTTATACATAAAAAAGCGGCTACCATTCCTTTTTCCGACGAATCATATAGTCCTACGATTTCGTGAACTAATAAGTTCATCAAATAAATCGTAATTACAATGGAAACAATCGACAAAGAAATGTGAGTTAATATATGTTCTAAAGTAAACAATATCATAAAAGTCCTTAAAATAAGGATGTCCCCCAACAATGGAATAATGGAATGGAAATCCGGAATTTCATTCTATACATTATAGGAGTTTTTAGAGTATTTAGTTTACTAAGTCTTTTTTTATAAGATGCCGCCACTCGGACTCGAACCGAGATGCGTTAGCACTGCTTCCTAAGAGCAGCGTGTCTACCGATTTCACCATAGCGGCTTGCTCAACGAAATCATATCATAATAGTACATCCATCTTCAATCGTCGAGATTGAAGGAGGAGGGCTCAATTCAATGCAATAGCAATATCTTGAGAAAAAAAAAAGGATCTTTCGAATTCCTATTTGAACGTTGTTCAATAATCATTACCTTAATTGTAGTGTGATATGGTCTTAGTTTTAACAATGCAACGGCCCTTACATGCGGCTTAAGTTTTTATGGAATTGAAGAGTTAAACTAGATAATTATGTTATCAATCCATGTCCACAATTTCCATTTTTTTATACACCATTTCTATTTATTTTATTTTTATATTTCTTTTTTATGATTTCTTTCTCATTTATCTTATTTTTTTTATTCGGATTCAAATAAAAAAAACTTTTCGAACCCCCTTCCGGTGGAAAGTTATTTTGCTAAATAAAAAGTTTTTATCGATGATCAATATGCTTTATTTTTCCAAAAATTTTTACGCATACTTTTTTTGTTTTGGACATATACATATATAGAAGTACGTTTTTCGGAAACGCTATTTAAAAATACAAAGGTTATTCATTAGTTATAGTTAAATGTGGAATGGAAGATATCTATTGTTCAAAATATTATATAATTTAATTACTATTCCATATTCATATTTTATACATACAATATCCAAAGAAAGAATGCTTTATACCGGCCAGTACTTACTAACTTACTATATAATATATATATTATCCCATACGGGATCTCCGGGTATATAAACGGAATTTCAAAAAAGAAATAAAAAAGGTTCAGAACTCTTATCTAATTTATCTAATTTAAGAAAACTCAACTGTAAAATTCGAAAAATAGAATGAGACTAGTATCTGTTAATTTTCGTAGTTAATTTATTAATACGGTATGTGATAATAAAAAAAAGAGAGACTTTTTTTCTGTTTATCGGGTTATTGGTGGATCATAGAATCCTATCAGAATCAAGTATTTATTTTTTTTTATATCCTTTTTTATTTTTATATGGATTAAAATTCTATTTCTATTATTGTAATAATTATAATTACGTTATAAAATAACTTTTCAACATTGACTTCATTTTATTGACCAATCGTAACTTCTTTATTTGAATATAATATTCTATTCAAATTTTTTGAAGAATGAAATAAATAAAATATATTATTATATTAGAGTCCTTTCATATCTTGCATATCGTTATTTACTTTATTTTTTTCTCCCTTCAAAATATATAAGAGCGGGTGAATCGGAAACAAAACAATTAAACAATTTATAAAAAAAGTTTAATTTTATTATGGAACATACATATCAATATGCGTGGATCATACCTTTAGTCCCCCTTCCAGTTCCTATAGCAATAGGGGTGGGTCTTCTCCTTGTTCCGGCGGCAACAAAAAAGATTCGTCGTATATGGGCTTTTCCTAGTGTTTTATTATTAAGTATAGTTATGCTTTTTTCAGTGGATCTGTCTATTCAGCAAATAAATGGCAGTCCTATTTACCAATATGTACGGTCTTGGACAATCAATAATGATTTTTCCTTGGATTTTGGATACTTGATAGATCCACTTACTTCTATTATGTTAATATTAATTACTACTGTTGGAACAATGGTTCTTATTTATAGTGACAATTATATGTCTCACGACCGAGGATATTTGAGATTTTTTGCTTATATGGGGTTTTTTAATGCTTCCATGCTTGGGTTGGTTACTAGTTCAAATTTGATACAAATTTATATTTTTTGGGAATTGGTTGGAATGTGTTCCTATCTATTAATAGGTTTTTGGTTTACACGACCCCTTGCAGCAAGTGCTTGCCAAAAAGCCTTTGTAACTAATCGTGTAGGGGATTTTGGTTTATTTTTAGGAATCTTAGGTCTTTATTGGGTAACGGGAAGTTTTGAATTTCGGGATTTGTTCGAAATAGCTAATAATTTGATTGATAATAACGGAGCCAATTCTTTATTTCTTACTTTGTGTGCTTCCCTATTATTTGTATTTGTTGGTGCGATTGCTAAATCTGCGCAATTCCCTCTTCATGTATGGTTACCCGATGCTATGGAAGGTCCTACTCCTATTTCGGCTCTTATACATGCTGCTACTATGGTAGCCGCGGGCATTTTTCTTGTAGCTCGACTTCTTCCTCTTTTTACAGCTATACCTTCCATAATGAATATAATTTCTTTGGTAGGTATAATAACAATACTATTAGGAGCGACTTTGGCTCTTGCTCAAAGAGACATTAAAAGAAGTTTAGCCTATTCTACAATGTCTCAATTGGGTTATATTATGTTAGCTTTAGGTATGGGATCTTATAGAGCTGCTTTATTTCATTTGATCACGCATGCTTATTCGAAAGCATTATTATTTTTAGGATCTGGATCCATTATTCATTCAATGGAAACCCTTGTTGGATATTCTCCAGATAAAAGCCAGAATATGGCTCTTATGGGCGGTTTAACAAAATATGTGCCAATTACAAAAACTGCATTTTTATTAGGTACACTTTCTCTTTGTGGTATTCCACCCCTTGCTTGTTTTTGGTCCAAAGACGAAATTCTTAATGATAGCTGGGTGTATTCGCCGATTTTCGCAATAATAGCGTGTTTCACAGCCGGGTTAACGGCATTTTATATGTTTCGGATGTATTTACTTACTTTTGAAGGGCATTTAAACTTTCATTTTCAAAATTACTGCGGCAAAAAAAATAATGTGTTCTATTCTATATCCATATGGGGAAAAAAGGAACGAAAAAAAAAGAATTGTATTTTATCAACAATGAATAATAATGAAAGGGTTTCTTTTTTTTCGAAAAAAATATATCCAATGGATGCTCATGTAAGAAATATGATGCGACCCCTTATTACTATTAAGAATTTTCCCAATAAAAAAAATGCTCCGTATCCTTATGAATCGGAGAATACTATGTTATTGCCACTTCTTGTATTGGTCTTATTTACTTTGTTCGTCGGATCCATAGGAATTCCTTTTGGTCCAGGAAGAACTCATTTTGATATATTATCAAAATGGTTAACCCCGTCGATAAACTTTTTACATTTAAATGCTAACAATGATTTTGATTGGTATGAATTTATGAGAAATGCCATTTTTTCCGTTAGTATATCTTTTTTCGGAATAGTTATCGCGTTTCTTTTATATGGGCCTGCTTATTCATATTTTCTAAATTTTAACTTAATCAATTTTTTGGTTAATGTTAAACTGGGTCCTAGGAGAATTTTCTGGGATAAAATAATAAATGGAATATATAATTGGTCATGTAATCGCGGTTACATAGACGTTTTTTATGCAAAAACCTTAACAAAGGGTATAAGAGGATTAGCCAAATTAACTCATTTTTTTGATAGACAAGTCGTTGATGGAATTCCGAATGGTATTGGTGTTACAAGTTTTTTTGTAGCAGAAATGATTAAATATCTAGGTGGAGGGCGCATATCTTCTTATCTCTTCTTTTACTTATTTTATGTATCCCTTTTTCTTTTTTTAGTAATTTAATTTAAATTAATTTAATTTAAATTTACAATTTACAGAGGTTTTTCTCTTTTTTAATTTCTAACTGAAAATGATTATCTTGATTTCCATCAAAATAATCATTTTCATAAACGGGGCGATTTTTATCGTATG